AAATAATTTTATAGTCTCTATTTTGAGTAATTCACAAGATTTTCCTTTAAATGATATTTATTCAAGGAATAAATCTTATTTTCCGTTATATAATCTTAACCCTCACAATCCTGGTTGTTTTGTGTGTATAGAGACTTTTACTATTTCCAACCCCTTTTTTTATACTTTAACCTTATTTATTTACTTACTTACTTACTATATTTAATATATTTAATAAAGTAATTAATTTTAATTTTAATTTTATAATTAAATATTTATTTATTGATATATATATATATATATATATATATATATATATATATATATATATATATATATATATATATATATATATATATATATATATATATATATATATATATATATATATATATATATATATATATCATTTAATTAAACATAAATTAATTAATAAAATTAAAATAGTATATATATAATATATTAAGCTTAGAACTTAAAGAATAATAATTTTAATTAAATAATTAATTTTCAAAGTGTATAATTATATTTATATTATATTAATTACATTTAGGATTATTATTATAGTTTCTTCTAATAATTGAATAAGAATATGAATAGGATTGGAATTAAATATAATATCTTTTATTATCTTTAGAATAATAAAATACAATAAATTTAATAGTGAATGTTTATGTAAATATTTTATTATTCAATCTTTTTCTTCTATAATTTTAATATTTTTTATTATCTCTTCAATCATAAATTTTTTTTTTGAATGATTTTTCTTTTTAATTTTGTTAATTAAACTAGGAATATTCCCTTTTCATTATTGGATAATTGATATAGGAACCTCTATTAGATGAAATTCATTATTTTTTCTTTTAACTATTCAGAAATTAGGACCTTTAATTATTATATCAAATTTTATTAATCACTTAACACTTATATTCATTATTATATCAAGAATTTTTTGCTCATTTTTAGGAATTTCCCAAGTTTTAGTTAAAAAAATTCTTGTTTATACTTCTATTTTTCATCTTTCTTGAATTATATTAAGAATTTACTTAAATTTTAATCTTTTAATAACTTATTTATTATCTTATATTATTTCATCTTATTATTTAGGTTTTATATGTAATAAGGTAAATTTTAATCATTTAAGATCATATTCAAATTTATTAGATAATAATTCATTCATTGGTATTATTTTTTCTTTAATAGGTTTACCTCCTTTTTTTGGATTTTTTACAAAATGAGTTATAATTATTAATATATTAAAAGATGAATTTATATTTATAACTTTAATTTTTATTTTTTCCTCTTTATTAAATATATACACTTATATACGTTTAATATATTATATTTATATATTAAGTTCTATAAAATGAATAATAAAGAGAAATAAAATAAATTTTGGTAAAAATTTTTTAATAAAATTTTTTTTATTGTTCATACTCATCCCCTTTTGTTTTAACTAATTTATTAAAATTAGTTAATTAATAATATAAATATGTCATATTTAAGTAAAAGTAAATTATTTTAATAAATAATTTGTTTTATCCGTTTTATTAGAATTAATTATAATTTCTTTTGTAATAATAATAAATAGACTATTGAATTTTTTTTTTTCTAAAAAAATTCAATTTAAACGAGAAAAAATGACTCCTTTTGAATGTGGATTTGAACCTAAAAAAATATTTCGGAGATCTTTCTCATTACGATTTTTCTATATTTTATTGATCTTCCTAATTTTTGATGTCGAAATTGTAATTATTTTACCTATACCGTATTGTATATTTAATATAAATTTTTTTCTGTGAGTTTTAATGTTTACTATTTTTTTATTAATTTTAATTTTTGGTTTAATTATAGAATGAAGTATAGGTAGAATTAGTTGATCTTAAAAATATTAAAATTAAGCTTCTAACTTAAATTCAAACAAATAAAATTGTTTATATTTTAATAGTCTATATAGTTAAAGTAGTTTTAAAAATATAATTTTTGTAAAATTAAGTAACAATTAAAGTTGTCTTTAATTGTTTTTATAGTGTAAATTAACATATTATATTTTCATTATAAAGATATTGAATTTAAAAATCATTGAAATTTTAATTATAAGATTATTTTTTTTACTAAGAATAAGCCCAATTAATATGGTTATTTTATTAATTATAATCACATTATTTTTTTGTATAAAACTTAGATTGTTATTTAACTGAATTTCTTATATTTTATTTCTTATTTTTGTTGGAGGAATAATAGTAATATTCATATATACGACTATTATTTCTTCTAATAAAGAAACAAAATTTAATGGAATTTTATTTTTTATATTGCTATTAAGATTGTTTTTTAATATGGTATATTATGAGAAATATTACTATAATATAAATAATTTATTTTATTATCCTAATAATTTTTTAACTTTTTTTATAATAATTTATTTACTTATCAGACTAATTATTGTTATTAAAATAATTTATTTTGAGAAAGGACCTTTACGTAAGCTTAATTAAATTAATGTTAAAATTAAAAAAAAATAGTATAATAAATATTTTAAATGAATCTTTATTTAATTTACCTACTCCATCTTTTATTAGATATAAATGAAACTTTGGTTTTATTTTAGGTATAATTTTGATAATACAATTAATTACAGGGTTATTTTTAACTATACATTATAATCCTAGAATTAATGGAGCATTCAACAGGTTAATTGACATTTCTCGTAATGTTAATGAAGGATGAATCTATCGTCTATTTCACTCTAATGGAGCTTCTTTATTTTTTATTTTTATTTATATTCATTTAGGACGTGGAATATACTATATATCTTTTTCATTAAAAGTTACGTGAAACTTAGGTGTTATAATTATTTTACCTAAGAATAAATACAGATATATTATTTATGTACTACCATGAGGACAAATATCTTTTTGAGGCGCTACTGTTATTACAAATTTGCTTTCAGTAGTCCCATATTTAGGTAAGTTTTTAGTGGAATGAATCTGAGGAGGATTTTCAGTAAATAATCCCACATTAAATCGATTTTATACTTTTCATTTTCTGTTACCGTTTATTATTATATTAGTAGTAATATTACATTTAATTTTTTTACATAATTCAGGTTCACAAAATCCTTTAGGCATTAACTCTAATTTAGATAAATTAAATTTTCATCCTTACTTTACTTTAAAAGATACTTTTTCTTTTCTTTTAGTAATTTTAATTTTTATCTTTTTTGTTGTCCAATTTCCTTTAAAGTTAAGTGATCCTGAAAATTTTATTTATGCTAATCCTTTAATTACTCCAGAGCATATTCAGCCAGAATGATATTTATTATTTGCCTATTCAATTTTACGCTCTATTCCCAATAAATTAGGAGGAGTAATTGCATTATTAATATCAGTTATTATTTATTGTATTTTAACTATTATAAAAAATAAAATTAATTCTAACATATTTATTTTATTTAATAAAATAATTTATTTTAACTTTATTTTTATTATTATAATTCTAACTTGGTTGGGGGCTTGCCCCGTTGAAAGTCCTTATATTATAATTGGACAAATTTTCACCTTTTTTTACTTTTTATATTTTGTTTTAATTAAATTAATTAATATAATATGATTTAAGATTTTATATTAATTGTTTGGCTGAAATATAAGCATAAATTTTGAAAATTTAATATAAATTATTTTAACAATTTAAGTTATCTTAAAAAATCATTCAATATATAAAAATAAATATTAAAAGATATAATTTAAGTTCTAATTTATTTCATCAAATAAATGAATTATTAAAATTTTTAATATAATTAAAAATTCCCTGAGGCCCTAAATTTTCGTTTCATATATTATCTATAATAGAAAAAATTTTATTTCTGGTATACATGGTAATATATGAATAATAAAATCTAGATTTATAATTTATAGCTCACATTCTTGAAATAAAAGTTAATATTAAATTTTTACTTAATGATAAATAATACTTTATTTTATTATTAAGTAAAACTAATAATATTCCTACAATCATTAAATTTAAAGAAAAAATTTTTTCTAACATGTTGATATAAATTATATTATTATTAAAAAAGAATAATCATGAAAATAAAGATCCTCCAGAAAGAGTTATTAAAAATAAATTAATTAATGGAATTAATCTTAAATTTTCTTCCTTAGTATAAATTATTATATTTTGATTAATTAAGAAGGAATAATAAATTATTCGCAAACTATAAATTGAAGTAAATATTAAAGATAAATATATTAAAATTAACATAAACATATTTATTTTATTTAAAATAAAATATTCAATAATTAAATCTTTAGAATAAAATCCACATAGAAAAGGAAACCCTATTAATCTTAAATTTGAAATATTTAAAATTAAACATAGTAAGGGATTAGAGTAAAAAAAATATCCTATATAACGAATGTCCTGGTTACCTAAACAACCATGAATAATAATACCTGAACATAAGAAGATTAATCTCTTAAATAAAGCATGCATAATCAAATGAAAAAATGAAAATATAAAATTACCTAAAGATAATACTATAATTATAATACCAAGCTGACTAAGAGTAGAAAGAGCTACAATTTTTTTATAATCATTTTCATAAATAGAAGAAGCTCCTGCTATAAAAGAAGTTATTAATGAAATTGTTAAAATAATATAAAATAAATCAATAGAAATATAAGGAGAAAATCGAATAAATAAATAAACTCCTGCAGTTACTAATGTTGAAGAATGAACTAAAGCTGAAATAGGAGTTGGTGCTGCTATAGCAGCAGGTAATCAAGAAGAAAATGGAATTTGGGCTCTTTTAGTAATACCTCCAATAAAGATTATTAAATAAATAATCTTATAATTTAAATATATTAAATCATAATATATAATATTTCATATTCCTAAATTGAATATGTAAATTAATCTTATAATTATAGTTACATCTCCTAAACGATTAGTTAAAATAGTTAATATACCTGAAATATTACTTTTTTGATTATTATAATAAATAACTAAAAAATAAGAAATTAATCCTAATCCATCTCATCCTAATATAATTCTCAATAAATTAGGCCTTATAATAACTAAGAATATAGATAAGATAAATATAATGATTAATATAATAAATTTTATATTAGTTTTATTTCCTTTTATATAATAATTACTATATAGGATTACATTAGAAGAAATAAATAATACCACTCCAATGAATATTAGTGAAATTCAGTCCAAATAAATAATAAAAGAAAAAATATACGAATTAACTAATTTAATATTAAATTCAAAAAATGTAGAATAATTAATAAAGTTTATTCTAAAGAAGACAAAAAAAAATCTTTGAAATATTATTAAAATAAATCAATTTAAGAAAATAATATGAAGATTTCAACTTTATTACCACAAAATAAAATTTTTACTTAAACTATTCATAAATTCTTATTATAATATAGTATATTTAATTTCCAATTAGAAGGTTTAAAAAAGAATTTATTTAAAATAAATAATAATTATATTAATAAAAATTAAAATAAATAAAATTAATGGGAGAAAAATTTTCCAACATAATTCTATTAAATAATCATATCGAAATCGAGGAAAGGATCCCCGTACTCATAAAATAAATAAATTTATTAAAAAAACTATTAAATAAAACTTTATAGAAAAATTGTTTCCTAATATTAAAATTCTAGTCAAATAGGATATAAATATTATTATTATATATTCTCTTATGAAAATAACTCCAAACTGTATACTACTATATTCAATATTAAAGCCAGATACTAATTCTGACTCTCCTTCAGAAAAATCAAAAGGAGAACGATTAATTTCTGCTAAAAATCTTAATATTCATATTATTGAGATAGGAATTATTAAAAATAAAAACCAAAATCCTAATTGATATTCATTTAAGAAATTAAATCCAAGACTCAATCTTAATAAAAGATAATTTATTATAATTAAGGCTAATCTTACTTCGTAGGAAATAGATTGAGCTACAGATCGAATGGAACCTAAATAAGAATATTTAGAATTAGAAGATCATCCTCTTCCTATTAAAGAATAAATTCCTAATGCTACACAACATAAAAAAAATATTGCTCTTATATTAAAATCCAGATTATTAAATATTATAGGAGAGACTAATCAGATTAATATAGAAATTGTTAATGATATAAATGGAACAATTAAGAAAATAAAATAATTACCAAAAATTAATATAGTAAATTCTTTTGTTATTAGCTTAATAGCATCAGAAAAAGGTTGAAAATTACCTATAAATAATATTTTATTAGGACCTTTACGAAATTGGATATATCTTAAAATTTTGCGTTCAAATAAAGTTAAAAAAGCCACTCCTACTAAAATTATTATAATTATAAAAAAAAATATTATCAATCTAAAAAATATCATATACACATTTAATTTTAATTTAAACTTAATTTTAATAAAATTATTTATTTATTAAAATTTTATTTAATAAAAATTTAATTTAAAATAAATTTAATATAAAATAAATATATTCTTTTATAAATAAAATTTAAATTAGTTTTTAATTATTTATGAAAAATTATGTGCCAGCTTTCGCGGTTAAACATAAGTAAAAAAATAATTTTATAATTATATTATTAAAATAATTAATAAAATAAACTTAAGAATGAAATCTTAGATTTATTTATATATTAAGTTAAATTTATAGTTAAGTTAAACTGGGATTAGATACCCTATTATTAAATTTAATTAAGAAATTTTTAGCTCTAAAGAATATGGCGGTATTTTATTCTATTTAGAGGAACCTGTTTACTAAATGATAACCCACGAAGTATCTTTCCTTTTTTAGTTAACATTTTTTATATAGTTGTTAAAAATATTTTTAAAATTATATATTACAATAATTTTAAATTAAAATTAAAATAACAGATAAATATATAGATTATAGAAAGGAATTGAAAATGGGTTACATTTAATTTATTTATCTTAAAATATATTTATCTATATAATAAAGTAGGATTTAATAGTAAAATAAATTTTAATAAGATTATTTAATATAAGTTATAAAATATGCACAAATCGCCCGTCACTCCTAAAGGATAAGTCGTAACAAAGTAGAATAATCGGAAAATCTTTCTTTATATAATAAAAATATTACTTAAAATTTCAAAAATTTTTATGCAAAGTACAATAATATAAAAAGATAAGCTAAATTATAAGCTAATGGGTTCATACCCCATAAATAGGAAATTTCTTCTTTTTAAATAAAAAATATTTTATCAAAATATAAACTTTGGAAGTTTAAGATATGTTTTTCATTTTTTTAATTAATTAATTTATCATATTTTTAATGTATTAAATTTAAAATTTAATTAACTATTTGAATTAACTAAAGAATTTTAAGTTATAATATAAACTAAAGATTTTCAAAATCTTAAAAACTTCATTTAGTAAATTTAATAAGAGTATTTTAACACATAATTGAATTTACAGTTCAGACCTAAATCTTCAGACATCTTATTATTATATGAAAAAATGATTTTTTTCTACTAATCATAAAGATATTGGTAGTATATACTTTATATTAGGGATTTGATCAGGAATAAGGGGCTTATCTTTAAGAGTTTTAATTCGTTCCGAACTTTCTTTACCTGGTAGAATAATTGGAGATGATCAGATTTTTAACGTTATAGTTACTTCTCATGCTTTTATTATAATTTTTTTTATAGTGATACCTATCTTAATTGGAGGTTTTGGTAATTGATTAATTCCTTTAATATTAAATGCTCCTGATATAGCATTTCCTCGAATAAATAATTTAAGATTGTGAATATTACCTCCTTCACTTATAATATTAATTATGAGTAGTATAGTAGAAACAGGAGTAGGGACTGGATGAACTATCTATCCTCCACTATCTGATAATATTAGACATTCAAATTTTTCAGTCGATATATCAATTTTCTCTTTACATTTAGCAGGTGCTTCTTCAATCTTGGGAGCTGTAAATTTTATTTCTACTATTTTAAATATACGAGTAACTAATATAAATATAATTAAAATAACCTTATTTTCTTGATCAGTATTAATTACAGCTTTATTATTATTATTATCATTACCAGTATTAGCAGCAGCAATTACTATATTGTTAAGTGACCGTAACATAAACTCTTCCTTCTTTAATCCTTCAGGGGGAGGAGACCCTATTTTATTCCAACATTTATTTTGATTTTTTGGACATCCTGAGGTATACATTTTAATTCTTCCGGGATTTGGGATAATTTCTCATATTGTAAGTCAAGAAAGAGGTAAATTAAAAACCTTTGGATTGTTTGGCATAATCTATGCTATATCTTCTATTGGAATATTAGGATTTTTTGTTTGAGCTCATCATATGTTTACAGTAGGAATAGATGTAGACACCCGTGCTTATTTTACCGCAGCCACTATAATTATTGCAGTCCCTACTGGAATTAAAGTATTCAGTTGAATAAGAACTATTTACGGAGGATTTTTAAATTTAAGTCCTTCCTTAGTTTGATCAATAGGTTTTATTTTTTTATTTACATTAGGAGGATTAACTGGGATTATTTTATCAAATTCTTCTTTAGATATTTCATTACATGATACATATTATGTAGTAGCTCACTTTCATTACGTTTTATCTATAGGAGCTGTCTTTGCTATTATAAGAAGATACATTCACTGAGCACCATTATTTTTAGGGTTACAATTTAATACTAAAATATTAATAATTCATTTTATTTTAATATTTGTAGGAGTAAATATAACTTTCTTTCCACAGCATTTTCTTGGTTTAAGAGGGATACCTCGACGTTACTCAGATTATCCAGATTTATATTTTTATTGAAATTTCATTTCATCTTTGGGCTCATTAATTTCTTTATTTTCTACTATATTTTTTTTTATTATTATTTGAGATTCTTTTGTTAAAAAATATTTAATTATTTTTAAAATAAATATTTTAACTATAATTGAATGAGAATTTTCAATACCCCCTAACTCTCACGTTTTAGAAGAAATAACTATAGTTTTTTCAAAATAATGTTAAGATGAATAGGAATTAATTTTCAAAACGAGAATTCTATTATTATAAATGAAATGATTAAATTTAATGACTATTTAATAATTATTATTATTTTAATTATTTTTATAATCATTTATATAATATTACTAATTTCTTATAATAAAAATTTAAATTTAATTATATATAATAATAATATATTAGAAATCATTTGAACAATTATCCCAATATTAATTCTTTTAATTATTGTTTTTCCTTCAATAAAAATTTTATATTCCATTGAAGAAAATAATCCTTTAATTTCAATCAAAAGGATTGGGCATCAATGATTTTGATCATATGAATATTCAGACTTAATAAACATTGAAATAGATTCTTATATATCTCAAAATTTAAATTATTTTCGATTATTAGATGTAAATAATCGCTTAATTATTCCTTTTAATATAAACATTCGAGTTCTTACTACTTCTTCTGATGTAATTCATTCTTGAACTATTCCTTCTTTTTCCATTAAAAGGGACGCTATTCCTGGGCGGATTAATCAAATAAATTTTTTCATTAATCGTCCCGGAATCTATTTAGGTCAGTGCTCAGAAATTTGTGGAGCTAATCATAGATTTATACCAATTATATTAGAGTCAATTAATCTTAAAAGTTTTATAAAATGAATTAATAATTTCTCATTGAATGGCCGAAATTTTTTAAGCATTAGCCTTTTAAGCTACATATAGTAATAACTTTCAATATAAGAATTATTCCTCAAATAAAACCTTTAATATGAATAATTCAATATTTATTTTTAATTATTATAATAATATTTTATATAATAATTAATTACTTTAACAATTCAAATAAAATCTATTTTAAAACAAAAATTAACTTAAAAAAAATTATTTTATGAAAATGATAATAAATTTATTTTCCATTTTTGATCCTTTATCTTATTTTAAATTATCATTAAATTGAATAAGATTAGGTTTTATTTTTTTTCCGATCAGTTTTTGCTTTTGAATTAATAGATCTAAGAAATTTATTTTAATAAATAATATTATTATTTATTTAAATAATGAAATAAAAGTTTTACTAAAAAATAAAGTATTAGGTAAAACTTTATTTTTTATCTGTATTATAATATTCATTTTAATAAATAATTTTATAGGATTATATCCCTATATATTTACTTTCACTAGACATTTAACTTTAACTTTAACTTTAGCTTTACCTTTATGATTATCTTCTGTAATATATGGTTGGGTTAATAATTTTATTAAGATACTTTCTCATATAATTCCAATGAGAACTTCATTAGTACTTATACCTTTTATATCTTGCATTGAATTAATAAGAATTATTATTCGTCCTATAACTTTGTCAATTCGTTTAGCTACTAATATAATTGCAGGACATTTATTATTAACTCTATTAAGAAATAGATCATATTATAATGAAAAAATTTATATAAAATTCATTATTATTATAATTCAAGTTTTATTATTATTATTGGAATTAGGAGTAGCTTTAGTTCAATCTTATGTATTTTCTACTTTATCTATCCTTTATAATAGAGAATCTAATTAATGTTAATAAAAAATAATCACCCTTTTCATATAGTAGATTATAGACCATGACCTTTTTATTTGTCTATTTTTATTTTTTTAATAATAACAGGAATTATTGAATTTTTATTTAATAAGCAAATCATAATTCTAATAGTAGGATTTATGGGAATATTAATAATTTTAATACAATGATGACGAGATGTATCTCGAGAATCTAAAATTCAAGGTCTACATTCTAAATTAATTATTAAAGGAATAAAAATAGGTATAATTATATTTATTATTTCTGAAATTTTATTTTTTATATCTTTCTTTTGGTCATTTTTTCATTTTAGCCTAGTTCCTAATATTGAATTAGGTTCTTCTTGACCACCTTTTAATATTAAAATCTTCAATTTCATTGAGATACCTTTATTAAATACTTTAATTCTAGTATCTTCTGGTTTAACCTTAACTTGATCTCATAAGTCATTAATTTCAAATAATTACTTAATAATAATAAATTCATTAATATTAACTATTATGCTAGGATTATACTTTACTTTACTTCAAGTAATTGAATATAAGGAATCTTCTTATTCAATATTTGATTCAAGATTTGGGTCTTCATTTTTCATAGCTACTGGATTTCATGGAATTCATGTAATGATAGGGAGAGTATTTTTGTTAATTATATTATTTCGCATAATAAAAAATAGATTTTCTTTTTATCATCATTTTGGATTTGAAGCAGCTTCTTGATATTGACATTTTGTTGACGTTGTCTGACTTTTTCTATATTTAGTAATTTATTGATGAAACTCTATTTAATTAATTAAAACTTTAAGAAGTATATCATTGTTAATGATAAAATGTAAAAAAATTTTTATTAATTTAAAGTGTAATAAAGTTTTATTTACAATAAAAATCACCTTAAAAATAAGGCACTTTAAACTACCCTTTTTTAAATTAAGTTCTTAAAATTTGCAATTTTATATTTTTATAAAATATGAATAATAACATAGGATTACCTAAATAATTCAGGTCGAAACTGAATGCTTTTTTTTAAGCTAATTAATGATAATAATAATTTTTTTATAGCTTCATTTACTTTTATATGTAAAAATAAAAATTTAATTCATATATTATTAATCTTAGAATTTATGATTTTACTAATTTATAGTACAATATGCTTAAAATTATCATTTAATTTTAATGATACAAGGATAATTCTTTTTTATTTAATTTTTAGAGTTTGTGAAAGAGTATTAGGAATTTCTATATTAATTTTTATAGTACGTAGATTTGGTAGAGATTATTTATATAATTTTAGATTTATTATTTAAAACAATGTTAATGAGTATATGTTTATTAATTACCTTAATTAAAGATTTTAATTTATCTATTTCTTTATTTATAGTAATATTCTTGTATATAATAAAAATTCCTTATTGTTGAATGGAATTCAACTATAAAGGGTTAATTATAATAGATAAGATTTCCTATTTATTATGCTCACTTACATTATTAATTATAATAATAATAATCTTTTCTTCTTTTTTTAATTTATTTAATATAGATAATAATTATTTTTTAATATTTACATTTAATATAATAATATTATTGATTTTCTTAGTATTTACTTCTAAAAGTATCCTATTATTATATTTATTCTTTGAATGTTCACTTATTCCTGTATTTATACTAATTATAGGATGAGGAATGAATCCTGAAAAATTACAATCAAGAATTTATATAATCATATACACAATATCTATATCTCTCCCTTTTTTAATTTTTATTATTTATTATATAAACAATAAAGAAATTAATGTTATCATAAATTATAATATAATTTTTACTAATAGATTTATTGAAATTTTATTATATATTATTTTATTTTTAATATTTTTAGTAAAAATACCAATATTTATATTACATTTATGACTACCTAAAGCACATGTAGAAGCCCCAGTAAGAGGTTCAATAATTTTAGCAGGAATTTTATTAAAAATAGGAGGGTATGGTATTTTACGTTTAATAACAATATACAAGGGATTACTTATATTTATAAATCTAATTTTAATAATTAGATTAAGAGGCTATATCTACATTAGCCTAATCTGTTTAAGTATAGTAGATTTAAAAATATTAGTTGCCTATTCTTCTGTAGTACACATAAGACTAGTAATTGTAGGATTAATAACTAATTTTATAACTGGTATTATAGGAAGAATATATCTTATGCTAGGACATGGATTATGCTCATCGGCTTTATTTTTTATATTAAATGTAAATTATTCACGTTCAGGCAGACGTTCATTTATTTTTAATAAAGGATCATATTTAATTATACCAACATATGGATTTTGATGATTTATAACTTGTATTGGAAATATCTCAAATCCACCAAGATTAAATATTTTTGGAGAAATCATATTAATAAGAAGATTATTAAGGTTAAGAAATTTATTTTTGGTAGTATTGATTATAGGATTCCTTTTAAATTCTTGTTTCAGAATCTATTTATTTTCTTACATTCATCACGGTAAAATTTTTGAGAACAATAAATTCTTAATCAATATAAGTTTCATAAACAATCTAATTATTTTTATTCATTTATTTTTTCTTAATTTTTCCTTTATTTTTATTTAATAATTGAATTATCTTAAAAGAAAAGTATAGTATTGAAGATGCTATTATAAAATATTTTTATTCAATAAATGTTATAAAATTGTAAAATTAAAATTTTTATATTAAAGTAAATTTGAATTTTACCTTTTGTATCAGGGATTATTTAAATTAAAATTTTAATAAATTAATCGATAATAAAATAATTAGTTTTATTTTAATGTTAATATTACAAAATTATTTTTAAAATAAAACTAGTTTTTATATAATTTCAATTTTTTAGGTATCTATTTTATTTATAAAAAAATTATTTTAAGTTATTTTATTAATTTAATAAAATAACATAATATTTTTTGGATAATCTAAAAATATCAATTAAAAGTTTAGCCTAAATAATTAATAAAATTAAAATTAAAGTTTTTAATTTTAATAACTTTTTATAAAAAAATAATTTAAATTAAAATATTTTTAATAACTTTAAAAATAAAAAAAAAATTAGAAAACTTTACCTTAATTATTAAAATGATATTATTATTAAATATTTTATTTTAAAATTAAATTTTAAATTAAAAACTAATAAAACTAGACTAAAAATATTTAAATGTTTAACAAAAACATTTCCTGAAGTATTAATTTTCAGGTAATACCTGCTCAATGAAAAATTAAATGGCTGCATTATTGTACTAAGGTAGCATAATAATTAGAATTTTAATTAAATTCCAGAATGAATGGTTTAATAAAATATTTTTTTTTATTAGAATCAAATATAAATTAATTTTTTAGTCAAAAAGCTAAGATAAAACAAAAAGACAATAAGACCCTAAAAATTTCAGTTTACTTTTATTGGGGCAATAAATAAAATTTTATATTAATTTTTAATTTTAAAGATCTTTATTAAAAATAAATTAAATTACTTTAGGGATAACAGCATAATTTTATTTTAAGAACTTATTATAAATAAAGTTTATGACCTCGATGTTGGATTAAAATTTTAATAAAGCACAAATTATAAAATAAAGGTCTGTTCGACCAAATAATTTCACATGATCTGAGTTCAGACCGGCGTAAGCCAGGTCAGTTTATACCTTTTATATAACTTATTTTTAATAGTACGAAAGGACCTTAATAATTTTAAATATAAATAAAATTTATATATCTTTATAGTTTAATTTCTAAACTAATAATAATATTAATATAAGAATAATTTAATTTATCTTCTGAATGCAAATCAAATATTTTATTTTTTTAAACTATATTCTTGAATATCATGTATTTAAAACCTAATAATATCTTTAGTTAAGTTATAATTTATTTCTAACCCTCCTTTTGAAAAAATACTAATGTTATTATTTTTATACTTACTGAGGAAACTCCTATTTATCATCTAGATTGCTCTATTTGTAATATTTATTATTTAGTTTATTTATTTATTTATTTATTTATTTATTTATTTATTTATTTATTTATTTATTTATTTATTTATTTATTTATTTATTTATTTATTTAATTAATTAATTAATTAATTAATTAATTAGTTTAATTTAATTTAATTTAATTTAATGACATGTCTGATAAAGATTTATTCTGATAGAGTAAGATATGTATAGTTACTGTCATTTTATGCTTGTAGAAATAATTATATTAACAAAATGAATTATTTTTGTTTGTTTTTCTTTGATTATAGGCCCTGATTCAAGGGATTTACAAAATTTTTCTGCAAAGGATGTTTCTGCTCTTATAAATTCTATTAATGCACACAATTTTCCTTCAACTGATGTCTCTGATTTTATAACCTATATTTTAGGTAATTCACAAAATCCTTTAGGCATTAACTCTAAT